AGCCAAGTCAGTGGGGGGACCCTGTCGGGCTCCTTCCCCCCCCACAAAATACACAAACTGTACGTGAGAGTTTCCCTTCATACGGCTCGAATCATTCTCAGATGCCCCGAGAGGCATCCTTTCCTTCTTTGTTAGGTTGGTTCACGCGCGCGCAAACGAGCACCGGCCGCAACAGCAGGAAACTATGACCAATAGAGTCAGACACTTAACTACATCCGCACGCAAAAGGTGGTTCTGGTTGAGGCTTTCTTTCCCTTATTAGTATTAGTAAATAAAGGGGGCGCAGGACGTTCGCGGGGTAGGCCCGATTCGACCGATGGATAACAAGAAGGCGAGCTGATCTCCTTTGAGAAAGGAAAAAGCCCAGTCAGCCACCAACTCGGTGCAGGTCACGTGACCTACAGCTCGGCCTTCGCTTTTTGAGGCTTCCTTTACCCGCATTTCTATGTGCCCGCAGCACTTCCATATGGAGAAAGATAGGCTTACCATGTTCCATCAATAGCACCTAACCTATGCCGATTTTGGCGGACCGTGCTCCACCCCGGTGAACTCATGCGGTTCCGACGTGCCCAGAGGCCAGAGGCGAATCCGTTCACGGTCCTACGGACCAACACCATTCGAAGGTGGGCGGCCCGCCCCGCCTAGAACAGTCATGTTTGACTGGGCTTACACACATTCGCTCACTTACGCTGTCCCCCCTCAGCTCACCCTAGCCCCGGGCCTTCTTCTAACGTAAGCTCCAAGGCTTCACACTAAGTCTTCACTGACATAAGATGCATGCTTAAGTAGAGTCAGGCAGAACCGTTGTTGCCTGATGGGAACTTCCCCCATATTGCTATCAATGTCTTCATGTCGCACGACCTCTTAACATTACACCACTGAATCCCCAATCCTTTGCTTGCTGCGCAGTGACAGTACCAATATCCACTAATCGTTGTTTCCAGATACGGTTGCCGGTTGACATCTCTTCTAATTCGTCGATACGAGAAGCAAATTGTTGTGTGGAGGAATCAATATCTCGACATAAGCCAAGAGGCAGATCTTGTGCCACTCCACCTGGTCGTATGAAACTGGCATGCATCCTGGCTCCCGGGACTCTTTCATAGAATTCCAACAATTTCTCTCGCTCCTCAGAAGCCCACAGGGACGGAGTTAATGCTCCCACATCCATAGCATGAGTAGTTAAAGCAAGTGAATGATTTGAAATTCGAGTTATTTCACGGAATAACACTCGTATATATTGAGCTCGTAATGGTACCTCGCAATTCAAAAGTCTCTCTACGGCTGAAGAATGAGCGTGTTCTTGGGCCATCGTAGAAACATAGATAGGGTCGACGACGGAACGAAGAACTCGCCCTAGATACAGCTTTTTCGTACACGTTCACTTGCATCACATACACAAGTGCTCTCTGAACCGTGCAATAAGGTCACCCATAACACGGCTCTCCTACTTGAGTTACCTTAGCCCCAGGCCATGCTATTCCATGATATTGGAAAAATGACAGCATAACGTAACAACTAGTATTGAAAGCGGGTCTCCCTTTGATTGAGGGAGGTTGACGTCTAGTCAATAGGAGCCCTACTTTCCAATCACTAAGAAAAAAAAGCACTATGTAAAGCTTTGTCTGTCATTTTTCCGGCCCCAGGGGACTTTACTCGACCCATTCCCCAGTCTCTCGCACTGCTCAAGTAAGTGTGCGACTCCGTATGAGGACCTCCTTCCCTTCTGCCCACTCTCCGTTCACACGGTTCTCAAAGCAGAGGAGGAAGGGTGAGCAGCAGGTACCACGAGCTCTCTGTCCCACACATCTATCCAGAAGCAAGTGTAGTTCACCGGTTTCACCGAATGCTCTTATCTCTCGGCAAAGATCGTGTGAGTGTGCAGTTATGCTTTGGATGCTTCGCCATAGAATAGATCGACTCAGTTCCCGTTCTTTTCCGGTGCACTCGCTTTATATCTCCGACACACAAGGAAGGACGCGGTGGGAAGGACCCTAACCTCTGTCCGGCCGATCATTCCACTGGCATCTCGCATTCACGCCCTCGTTTGACTGCCGCTCGGGGATGTAGTTGTAGATACCTTAGTCTTAGTGGGTCGTTGGCTCCACCTGTTATCTCCTTCTACGACATGCTGTTGTCGTCGCCATATTCTATATGTCACTTAGTCATCTCTGCTTCGCTGCGGGTCAGCACCTCCGAAAGAAACGGAGGACTTCATTCAGTGACTCCGCGATCGCCCTCTGAACGATCAGAATAAGGTAAAGCTTGAAGATAAGTTTTGTACTCTATTAATTTCTCAGTCCCTCTAGTCGGGTGGGCGCCGGCCGGTCTTTCGACCAGATCCCCCTAAAAACCGTACGTGCGGGTCTCCCCGCATGCGGCTCACGCCATTCGAGGTGGCCCAGCATTTCCTTCAGAACCTGTAGTGAAATTAATTGAGACTGCTCGACCTCGGAAGCGAGCGTGTAGGCAGCGCTGTCTGTTGTACCGTTGACTCTAT